ACAAAAAATAGAAATTAAAATAAAATATATATATAATATATAAATAAATTTAATATTAAATATATAAATAAATTAAATTAAACCAAAAAAAGTTTCCTTTTTTTTCTTGATTTATTCTGCAAAGATCTAACTCCTCCAATTTTATTCCTAATTGGAAGTTTCTACGACATAATAAACAGATTGTTGACCTTTGGAAAGAAAAAGGGAAAAAGCTTTTTCAATGTTCTTTGATTTCAAAAAAACATTATCAATCATGTAAAAAAGTAAAAAAGCAAACAAATAGGGAAAGCCGGCTATCGGAATCGAACCGATGACCATCGCATTACAAATGCGATGCTCTAACCTCTGAGCTAAGCGGGCTCAAATAATAGAAATTTTGTATCCATAGGAATTCAGCAAACTATTACGATCTTATCTATTAACTATCTATTAGTTATTCATAATTACTATGAATTATTAATATGAATTATAGACTAGAATTTAGAAAAACTAGAATTTCTAATTTTTAATGCCATACTTAATATAACATATTTAATATAATAATGGTAGATTCAATCTAATATTCAATCTAATATTGATAGAATATAATAATTAGATAATTAGAGTGAAAATCTTTTTATGCATTTATATATATTATCATTATATAAATGATACGTTATAAGTCTAGATAATTAGAATGAAACTTTTTTTTAGACTAAAAAATTCGAATTATCTTCGAATTCGAAATAGAAATGAATGGAATAATTAGTTCTAGCTATTAAATAATTAGTTCTAGCTATTATACTATAAAATAAATAATTAATAATGAATAAATTCAAATTGAATTTGAATTTGAATTTTTTTAGTTATCTTATTATGGTTATATAGGATAGTCTAATAAAAGGATAAGAATAAAAATGAAATTAAAGAAAAAAGAAAAGATGCAACCCATAGAAAAAAAATCCAGATCATAATGAGAGACTCCTTTTTTTTGTTTTCATTCATAAAGGCGGAAGCTAAGACGAAAAAAAAAAAGAATCGACCGTTCGAGTATTCCACCAAATTGCCTGAGAAAACTGAGAGTAAGAGGGGCATATATATGTTATGGAATACCCATCTATATTGAATTGCGAATACAGAAATGATAAAATATTTTCTGATTGGACCAAATAAATATGGGTCTCCGATAGAGACGAAAGAAGATAAACAAACAAGAAATAAAATAGGTAAAGACCCTTCGATATAAGAATCAGTATCTATATCTACTAAATTCAACGGTTTCGCATAAAAAGAAAGAAAATAAATAAATGAAAGAAAATAAATAAATGAAAGAAAGGGGAAAGGAAGGAGAAAGGGGGAAGGAAGGGCATCCTAATGAGATCCTAATCTCAAGACACAAAGGGGATATGGCGAAATTGGTAGACGCTACGGACTTAATTGGATTGGATTGAGCCTTGGTATGGAAACCTACTAAGTGATAACTTTCAAATTCAGAGAAACCCTGGAATGAAAAATGGGCAATCCTGAGCCAAATCCTATTATTTTACGAAAATAAACAAAGGTTCAGCAAGCGAGAATAATAAAAAAAGGATAGGTGCAGAGACTCAATGGAAGCTATTCTAACAAATGGGGTTGACTGTTGGTAAAGGAATCCTTATATCGAAACTCCAGAAAGGATGCAAGATATACCTATATAAAATAAAATAAAATAAAATAAAATATAAATAAAAAAAAAATAGGTATACTAATGAAAAACTAGCTCAAAAAAGACGACCCGAACCCGTATTTTTTTTTTATTTATATGCAAAATCAATTTATATGAAAAATAAAAAAGAATTGTTGTGAATCGATTCCAAGTTGAAGAAAGAATCGAATAGAATATTCATTAATCAAATCATTCACTCCATAGTCTGATAAATCTTTTGAAAAACTGATTAATCGGACGAGAATAAAGATAGAGTCCCGTTCTACATGTCAATATCAATACCGACAACAATGAAATTTATAGTAAGAGGAAAATCCGTCGACTTTAAAAATCGTGAGGGTTCAAGTCCCTCTATCCCCAACCCCAAAAAGCCCGTTTGCTATCTATTTATTTTATCCTACCCTTTTTGTTAGTGGTTCAAAGTTCCTTATGTTTCTCATTCATCCTATTCTTTTCCATTTTACAAGCGTATCCTAGCAGAATTTTGTTCTCTTATCACAAGTCTTGTGATATATTGTGATATATTGTGATATATATATGATATACGTACAAATCAACACTCTTGAGCAAGGAATACCTATTTGAATTTGAATGATTCATAATCCATATGATTACTCATATGGAAATTTTCAAAGTCTTCCTTTTGAAGATCCAAGAAATTCCCGTTCGAGACTTTTAATTTAATACTTTTTCGTTTTTTTTTGTTTTCATTTTTAATTGACATAGACCCAAGTCATCTAGTATTATGAGGATAATGCGTCGGTAATGGTCGGGATAGCTCAGTTGGTAGAGCAGAGGACTGAAAATCCTCGTGTC